AAGAAAGGGAGGAAAGCAGAGAAGAAACAGATGTAGAAATAGAAAAAACTTCCGAAACGAAGTGGACTAAAGAGGAACAAGAGGGAGCCACCGAAGAAGATCCTTCTCCTTCCCTTTTTTCGGAAGAAAAGGAGGATCCGGACAAAATCGATGAAGATGAAACGGAAGAGATCCGAGTGAACGAAAAAGAAAAAACAAAGGATGAGTTCCACTTTCACTTTAAAGAGACATGCTATCAAAATAGCCCAGTTTATGAAACTTCTTATCTGTATGGGAATCAAGAAACTTCGAAGTTAGAAATACTTAAAAAAAAAGAAAAGAAATTAGTACATACAAAAAATATAAGAAAAGATAAGAGGAAATACGCCCGTTACCTATATATTTAAGTGCTTCCCCTATAAAAAAACTCAGAACACCAACTCCATTCGTAATTCCATCAACTATTCGCCTATCAAAAAAATCAGTAAATTCAGCTAATCCTCGTATACTAGTAGTTAACGATGCTTTATAAAAATAATCGATGTAACCACGATTATATGACCAATTATATATCATATTTATTATTTTTTCTCCTAAACATAAAAGTTTACTAGGAACTTTTATTTTTAATGAATTAATTAAATTCAAATTTTTGAAAGAGGAATAAACAGGTTTATATAAAAGAAATGCGATAAATATTCCCCAAAAAGCTATACTGACGGAAAAAGTTGCATTTATAATAAATTCATACCAATCCACAGAATTTGAAAAATTTTTATGTAAAAGATTTATAGATGAGTTTAACCATTTGGATAATAAATCCAAATCCTTTCCTTCTTGATTGAAAGGAACCCCGATGAATCCAACAAAAAAAGTAAATAAAACCAATACGAGCAGCGGGAATAACATAGTATTGTCTACTTCATGAGGATAAGATAAAGTCTTTATATTATCAAAATGAGTAATAGTCATAAAGGGTCGGGTTACATTATCATTAATTCGACATGTGTTTGTCGAAAAAAAAGAAGTACCGGCATTATTATTCATTGGTAATGAAGTTACTAAACTCATATTTTGTTTTTTCGTTTTTGGGCTTTCTTTACCCCAAAAAGATATGGAATAGGACAAACTACTTGTTTTTCCACTATAATTTTGAAAGTTAATGTTTAAGTGTCCCTCAAAAGTTAGTAAATAGATTCGAAACATATAAAATGCAGTTAACCCTGCCGTGGAGTAAGCTAGTATTCCAACAATCTGTGAATATAACCAACTATCAGCCAGAATTTCGTCTTTGGACCAAAAACAAGCAAGAGGTGGAATACCACATAGAGAAAGTGTACCTAAAAAAAAAGCAGTTTTTGTAATTGGCACATATTTTAGTAAACCACCCATAAGAACCATATTTTGACTTTTATTTGGAGAATATCCAACAATGGGTTCCATTGAATGAATAATTGATCCAGATCCTAAAAACAATAATGCTTTTGAATACGCATGAGTAATCAAATGAAACAAAGCCGTTCGATAAGACCCCATACCTAAAGCTAACATCATATATCCCAATTGAGACATTGTAGAATAGGCTAAACTTCTTTTAATATCGTTTTGAGCAAGAGCTAAAGTAGCTCCTAAGAGTACTGTTACTATACTTAGAAAAGATATGAAATTCAGTATGGAAGGTATAACTATGAAAAGGGGAAAAAGCCGAGCTACAAGAAAAATGCCCGCTGCCACCATAGTAGCAGCATGGATAAGAGCGGAAATCGGGGTCGGGCCCTCCATAGCATCCGGTAACCATACATGAAGGGGAAATTGAGCCGATTTAGCAACTGCACCAGAAAATAATAGGAAGACACAGAAAGTTCCAAATAAAAAATGGACCTCATTAGTTGAAATTAAGTTATTGAAGATTTCGAACAAGTCTCGAAATTCGAAACTGCCCGTTATCCAATAAAGACCTAAAATTCCTAATAATAAACCAAAATCCCCAATACGATTAGTCACAAATGCTTTTTGGCAAGCATTTGCGGCAAGGGGTCGTGTGAACCAAAAACCTATTAATAGATAAGAGCACATTCCAACTAATTCCCAAAAAAGATAAATTTGTATCAAATTAGAACTGGTAACTAATCCTAACATAGATGCATTGAAAAAACTCATATAAGCAAAAAATCTCAAGTATCCTTGATCATGAAACATATAATTGTCACTATAAATAAGAACTAGAACTCCGATAGTAGTGATTAATATTGACATAATAGAAGTAAGTGGATCGATCAAATAGCCAAACTCTAAAGAAAAATCATTATTGATGGTCCAGGACGATATATATTGATAAATAGAACTCTTATTTATTAGTTGAATAGATAGATCAGCTGAAAAAATCATAACTATACTTAACAAGAAAACACTATGAAAAGACCACATACGGCGAAGATTTTTTGTTGCCGTCGGAAAAAAGATAAGCCCTAGTCCTATTCCCACAGGAACTGGAAGTGGAAGAAGAGGTATGATCCATGCATATTGATATGTATGTTCCATAAAAAAAAATTCTTTCAAAATTGTTTCTAATTCACCGGATCCTATCTAATTAATTGGAAAAGAACAAAAATAAAGATAGGTAAGAACTACAAAAGTTTTATTCTGAATTATTCTCGTTGTTTCTGCAACACTTCAAATATTCAAATCAAGAAGTACAAATTGGTCAAATAACATATAACATAAAGAACTTTTTTGTGAAACTGGAATACTTAGTTTTTAACTAAAAGACAACTAAATAATAATGAAACCATTAGGTATATTCTTTCTTTGAACTGGGCTAATTAATAGGAAACTGTATATTTAAATTAGTTATTAGGTCAAAGTTCGGTTCGTAAATTGTTCGATGAATTTGATTCCTGGTATAAATGACCGAAAAACTTAGCTAAAAACGGAAACTTTTTTTCATTTTCGTAAGTTAAACCTACCATTTCATTTCACCTATAAATTTTTTCTACTTAGCAATAGTTTCTGTAATTTTCAGATACCTATGATTTTTGTGTTTGAGGTTAGTAGCGTATCATCTATGGCTAGCTAGATAATGAAGAAGAATTCGTTTTGAACAATAGATGTCTTTCACATCCAACGATATTATTGAAAAACCTCTTAAAGAATGGCAGTTCCAAAAAAGCGTACTTCTCTGGCAAAAAAGCGTATTCATAAAAGTTTGTGGAAAAGGAAGGGATATTCGGCAGCGTTAAAAGCCTTTTCATTAGCTAAATCCCTTTCTACCGGTAATTCAAAAAGTTTTTTTGTACCGACACCTAAATAATAAAAGATTCAAATAATCGGAATGGGGCCAATGTTAATTGAGGGTAGAATATGACTACAAAATTTTTATTCTCTAATGCAATACCTAGGAAAACGTAAATGGAACTTTTTGACTATTCTATATTCTATATGGTATAAAAAATCCTAAAAGCAATATTTTGTTGCGAACTAAAAATCCCCACCAGATAGAAGGTTTCAACTAGTTTATTTTGAGTATGTTTTATCATTTCCGAGGTGGGGATTTTTAGTTCCCCCATCTCCCCCTTTCGCACAATCATTTTTTATGATTGCCTAAGACCTAAGATAAGCGGTAGGACTTTTTATTTTATTTGCAAATACAACAACAGAGAATAGAAAAAATCCGAAAAACCTCACTATTTAGTTCAAAAATTTAGGCATTTACTAAAAAACAGTTCAGAACATTTAATTAACTCATTAAATCTCGACACTTCAATAATAATAGCTTATTATCATTTTAAGTAAGCCGCTATGGTGAAATTGGTAGACACGCTGCTCTTAGGAAGCAGTGCTTGAGCATCTCGGTTCGAATCCGAGTGGCGGCACATTCTCTTCTAAAAGGGATACAATAAGTCCTATAATGAATTCAATCCCGATACTTTATTTAAAAATGGATATGATATTTTTTACTGTCGAACATATATTAACTCATATTTCTTTTTCCCTTGTTTCAATTGTAATTACAATTTATTTGATAAGCTTAGTTGTCGATGAAATAATCGGACTCTCTAATTCCTCTGAAAGAGGTCTAATAGCTATTTTTTTCTGTCTAACAGGATTATTAATTTTTCGTTGGATTTATTCACAACATTTTCCATTAAGTGATTTATGTGAATCATTAATTTTCCTTTCATGGAGTTTCTCGATTATTCATCTATTTCCGTATTTAAAAAAAAAAAACTTACGCGCAATAACTGCACCGAGTGCTATTTTTACGCAAGGATTTGCCACTTCGAGTCTGTTAACTAAAATGCATCAATCCACAATATTAGTACCTGCTCTTCAATCCCAGTGGTTAATGATGCATGTAAGTATGATGTTATTGGGTTATGCAGCTCTTTTATGTGGATCATTATTATCAGTATCTCTTTTAGTCATTACATTTAGAAAAGATATCCAAATTTTTGCTAATAGCCGGTTTTTTTTTACTGAGGTATTTGACTTTGGTCATATCCAATACATGAATAAAAGAAGGAATGTTTTCCAAAGCACCTCCGTTGAGTCTGCTAAAAATTATTATCGATCCCAATTGATTCAACAATTAGATCATTGGAGTTATCGTATTATTAGTCTAGGGTTTATCTTTTTAACTATAGGGATTCTTTCCGGAGCAGTTTGGGCTAATGAGGCCTGGGGATCATATTGGAATTGGGACCCAAAAGAAACTTGGGCCTTTATTACCTGGACTATATTCGCGATTTATTTACATACTCGAACAAATACAAATATGAAAGTTGCAAATTCTGCAATTGTAGCTTCTCTGGGCTTTATTATAATTTGGATATGCTATTTTGGGGTCAATCTCTTAGGAATAGGGCTACATAGTTATGGTTCATTTCAATTAACATCTACTTGAATAAAAAGGGTCTCCCGATTAGAGATATAAAATGGTGTAGATAAAAAAATCTAAGAAATCTTAGTTGAAGTCGTCAAGAGCCGTTTGAATCAATAGAATACTTGATTCAAATGGCTCTCACAAAAGCTAAATATATTCAGTTACAACTCGTTTTTTTATTAATGAGGTAATATAAAAGTAAAAAAAAAGATCTTTTTTATTGTATAACGCACACTAGATATCTATTTTTACAAAAATTATCTATAAAAATATTTCCATAAAATACTTTGAACCTTATCAACTGATAATGAAAAAACAAAATCCGGGTAAATACCAATACCTATTATAGGTAGAAAGATGGAGATCGAAACAAATAATTCTCGCGGTCCCGCATCAAAAAAATACGAATTTGGCACATTAAATAACTTGTATCCATAGAACATCTGGCGTGACATAGATAATAAATAAATAGGAGTTAATATCATACCCATTGCCATTACACAAGTAATTAGTATTTTTGTCATTAAAAGATATTTTTGACTAGTAATTAGTCCAAAAAAAACTATCAATTCCGCAACAAAACCACTCATGCCCGGTAATGCAAGCGAAGCCATCGATAATATACTGAACATCGTGAATATTTTGGGCATTAAGATAGCTATCCCACCCATTTCATCGAGATAAACAAGACGTATTCGATCATAACCCGTTCCTGCCAAGAAAAAAAGTCCAGCACCAATAAAACCATGAGAGATTATTTGTAAAAGAGCTCCGTTAAGTCCCGTCTCAGTAATAGAGCCAATTCCTATAATTATGAAACCCATATGAGATACAGAAGAATAGGCTATTCGTTTTTTTAAATTACGTTGGCCAAGCGATGTTAAAGCTGCATAGATTATTTGGAGCGTACCCATTAGTATTAACCATGGAGAAAATATCGAATGAGCGCGGGGTAATAATTCCATATTAATCCGAACCAACCCATATGCTCCCATTTTTAATAAAATTCCAGCTAGAAGCATACAAGTACTGTAATGTGCTTCCCCGTGGGTATCTGGTAACCAGGTATGTAGGGGTAGAATCGGTAATTTAACAGCAAAAGCAATAAGAAATAAAATATAGAATATTATTTCCAATGCCACAGGATAGGATTGATTAGCTAATATTTCAAAATTTAATGTTGGTTCGTTGGAACCATATAAACCAATACCCAGAACTCCCATTAACAGAAAAATGGAACCGCCCGCAGTGTACAAAATAAACTTGGTAGCTGAGTATAGACGTTTCTTTCCTCCCCATAATGCTACAAGTAAATAAACAGGAATTAATTCTAACTCCCACATGATGAAAAAAAGTAAAAGGTCTCGGGAAGAAAATGATCCTATTTGGCCACTATACATTGCTAACATCAAGAAATGGAAAAATCGTGAATCGCGAGTAACTGGCCAAGCCGCTAAAGTAGCTAAAGTAGTAATAAATCCTGTTAATAAAATGGGTCCTATAGAAAGTCCATCTATTCCTAATCTCCAGTAAAAAGAAAAAAAACGTATCCATTTATACTCCTCTGCCAGTTGTATTAAAGGATCGTCGAATCGGAAATGATAACGGAATGCATAGGTCATTAGAAGGAGCTCTAAGATACATATACATATAGTGTACCACCGAATTATTTTATTTCCTTTTTGAGGGAGAAAGAAAATTAAAGAACCGGCAGATATCGGAAAAGCTACAATTAGTGTTAACCAAGGAAAAAAGTTCATGGTAAAGATAAGATACACTTAGACCATAAAAAACCCGTACTCAAAAAAAGAAATGGAAACTATATATTATTTTAAGCACGGGTTTTTGTCGGTAAAAAAATGGATTAGTGCTATTTTTTTTTGAACGTATCAATAAGCTAGACCCATGCTACGAGTTGTTTCATGCCATAAATAAACCCGAACACTCAAAAAATCCGTTGGACAGGCGGATTCACATCGTTTACAACCAACACAGTCTTCTGTTCTTGGAGCAGATGCTATTTGTTTAGCTTTACACCCGTCCCACGGTATCATTTCTAATACATCTGTGGGGCAGGCTCGAACACATTGAGTACATCCTATACATGTATCATAAATCTTTACTGAATGTGACATTGAATCTCGAAATTTTTGAACGTCATAAATTTTCAATCTAATAAGCTTGTACATGAATCATGTATTTAGATATTAGATGAATCAATGATTTACCAAAATTTTGATACAAAAATGATTTGATTTATGGATCAGCTTATGTGAAAGAGTCAAGATACTTTTATTTAGTACATCTTCGGAAACAGAAATATGAATCCATATTTAATATCATACATACTAAATCATACATACTAATTCTAATTGGACTTACTTTACTGAATAATAATTTTTTTATTTGAGTTGGGAAAGATTCAATTTTTAAAATGCATATTATTTATTCAACAAATTTGATTGATTGGTGCGAGTTGATTTTCTATTCCGATAAATTGACGAAATAATTGCTGGGCCAATAGCTGCTTCAGCGGCTGCAATAGCGATGACAAAAATTGAGAAAATATCTCCTACTAATTGGCGACTATCAAAAAAATCGGAAAATGTTACGAAGTTTATATTAACTGCATTTAGGATAAGTTCAAGACACATAAGGGCTCTAACCATATTTCGGCTCGTGATCAATCCATAGATACCGATAGAAAATAAATAGGCACTCAAAACAAGTACATATTCGAGCATCATTGACCAACTCCTTATCAATCTTGATTCATTTCAATATGAACAACAACTCAACTTATTCTATTGACTAGAATCTAAAAAGCAAGGAACAAGGACAAAGAAATATAGTGCTAATGTTAAGAAGAGGTAATAGATTGAATTAAAAACATTTCTTATCTATGAGCGTTTCAAAGCTTATTACTGACGAGCTACCGCAATTGCCCCTATCAAAGCAAATAAAAGAATTATTGAAATGAGTTCAAATGGAAGAAAAAAATCTGTTGATAAATGAATCCCAATTTGTTGACTATTACTTATCAAATCTTGTTCTACGATATGGTTTGATCTTGTAGTCCAAATAATCCCGTACCATGACGTATCTGGAATAGTAGTAATTAGTGAAACAAAAATACTTGTACAAACTATTGAAGTAACTCCATCTCCAACAGTCCAAAACTGGAAATCTTTATAATATTCCGAACCATTAATAAACATCACAGCAAATATTATTAAAACGTTTATAGCTCCCACATAAATAAGAAGTTGGGCAGCAGCTACAAAATGGGAATTTGATAAAATATAGAATAAGGATATACAAACAAGAACTAATCCCAACGAAAAGGCGGAATAAATTGCATTAGTAAATAATACTACTCCTAGACCTCCTAATATAAGACCTGATCCTAGAAAGATTAACAGAAAATCATGTATTGGTCCCGGTAAATCCATTATTTATAATATAAAATAAGAAATAAAAAAATAGAAATGTTTCATGACCTTATTGATCAGACCAGGAAAAACTAAAATTATTCGGGATATTTTTAATTGAAAGAATAGATGTCTATTGATATAGGTCCAATAATTGGGCTAATCTCATTCTTTTTTGAGGTTCAATTCGGCAGTTCAAAAAAATTCCTTTAGTTTCGATCAAAAGAGTACATTCGTAATTCTAAATTTTTTCTAAAAAGGGGTTTAGCCATTTTTTATTTGAGGCGTATTCAAAATTGTTCGAATTGTGTAATCGTCAATTAATGCCAACGGTAACCGGCCCAAAGCAATTTGATTATAATTCAATTCGTGACGATCATACGTAGAAAGTTCATATTCTTCAGTCATTGATAAACAATTTGTGGGGCAATACTCAACGCAATTACCACAAAATATACAGATTCCAAAATCAATACTGTAATTAAGCAATTGTTTCTTTCGGATCCTAGTTTGTAGTTTCCAATCAACAACAGGTAAATCTATAGGGCATACGCGAACACATACTTCACAAGCAATGCATTTATCAAATTCAAAGTGAATTCGACCGCGGAAACGTTCTGATGGAATTAATTTCTCATAAGGATATTGAATCGTTACAGGTAAACGATTTGCGTGGGATAAAGTAATCATAAAACCTTGACCGATATACCTTGCAGCTCGTACGGTTTGTTGACCATAATTGATGAACCCAGTTACCATAGGGAACATATCGTGAATAGTTATGAATAATTTGATAATTGTTTCCTTCTCTTGTTTGAGATAAGTCTAAGTATAGACTCGCGTGGTTAGAGTGAAAGGAGTTGGAAAGAAGTTGTTAATAATAAATTACCGAGAGAAATCGGTAAAAGAAATTTCCATCCAAGATTTAATAATTGGTCCATTCTCAGCCGAGGTAAAGTCCATCTTGTTGTAATAGGAATGAACAAAAACAAATAAGTTTTAACTAATGTAATAAAAATACTAATGATTGTTCCAAAGACTCCGCCTGCTTTTTCAAAAAGTTCAGGACTGAATATATATGGAATAGAGAGATTCCAACCGCCCAAGTAAAGAACAATTACAAAAAATGAGGAAACTAATAGATTTAGATAGGATGCAACAAAAAATAAACCAAATTTGATACCTGAATATTCTGTTTGATAACCTGCTACTAATTCTTCTTCTGCTTCTGGTAAATCGAAGGGTAACCTCTCACATTCTGCTAGGGAAGAAATTAGAAAAACGATAAACCCTACGGGTTGACGCCACAAATTCCACCCCCAAAAACCATATTTTGACTGTGCTTCAACTATATCAACTGTACTTGAACTATTAGATAATCATAGTCGGTGATAACATTACTGTTACTATCGCTATTACAGAACCGTACATGAGATTTTCATCTCATACGGCTCCTCGAGGAGCCTAAATAAATTTAAGGACCGGGTTAGTATTATTTAACGTGATATACTTGTATGCTAGATAGAGTCAAAATATATTGAAAAGCCCCAATTAGTCCAATGTAATTCCGTCTGCTATAAAAAATATTTCTGAATTAATCTCATCCTTTACTTTCATTTTTTAATTTCCATATTTTTTGAGTAATAACTTAATCCGTCAATAAAATACTCCTTTTAGTAATATATATAAATATTTCAACCCAGCATTTTCGATTACGAAAAAAATATGGAAATTAAATCTTAAAACAGAGCGTTCTTTTGTATTGGAGTTGAATTCTTTCTATTTTGTTCGTTCCTATTCTTCTTTTTTTTCTTCGTTCTCAAAAACGGAAAAAGGGGGGTCCTTTTAAAAAGGATTCTTTCGTTCCTGATAGTTTTTTTTTCAGTGGATAGGGGCATACTCTGGATCGGAATCGTGGGAAGTACTACCGGATCATTTCTACGAACTTAAAGCCCCAATGAGTGTTCCTTTTATGCGAAAATGCTTTTTGTCTAATTTGCATAATCTCTATTACGAATCCTTTGTGTACCTTTGTATTTCTAACCCCCCACTCATTCTTTTTTATCAACTCACTGTTATGGTAATACATACAAATGATAGTGAAAAACTCATAAAGTTGGTTGTTGTTTTAAACCCGCTTCAAGTCAGGATGATCAATCAACTGATCTTGGGATAAACATTGTGAATTGCTTATGTTTACTTATGTTTCATCCTTATACATAGGAAATGAGGCTAACTCTTTTTACTGCAAATTTCTAAGCTGTTTTGTTTCACTCATAGAACTATCTGATTGTGTTCATCGGTCGGGTTAATGAACAAAAACATCAACCAATTTCTTTCCAACAAAAAGAAAAATAGGGAAACTGTTTCAACGACTCGCACGTAGAGATATTGATAACACGCATAGAGTTAACGGTATTTCATAACTAATCGATTGAGCAGCAGCCCGTAAACCACCTAAAAAAGAATATTTATTATTTGACCCATATCCTGACATAAGAAGTCCAATCGGCGAAATACTTGAAATGGCGATCCATAAAAAAACACCAATCTTAAGATCGGCTAGAACAAGATGATATCCAAAAGGAATTACTGAATAACTTAATAGAATTGATATGACTGCTATGGCTGGTCCGATATTGAATAAATAAGTATCGCCTCTAGAGGGAAGAAGGTTTTCTTTGAAAAGCAGTTTTGTACCATCCGCCAAAGCTTGGAGAATTCCAAAAGGTCCGGCATATTCTGGTCCAATACGTTGTTGGAGTCCCGCAGCTATTTCTCTTTCTAACCACACAATTACTAGTACACCTAGTGTGATTCCCACTATAACAGTAAAAATCGGGATCAGCATCCATATGATTTCATACCCCTCTTTTAAGGATTCCCATTTTGAAAAACCAGTGATATCTTGTACTTCTGTTGTATCAATTATCATTTCAACGATCAACTTCTCCCATAATGATATCTATACTACCTAGTATCGTCATAATATCAGCCAATTTCATTCTTTTAACTAACTGAGGAAGAATTTGCAAATTGATAAAACCCGGCGGGCGGATTTTCCATCTCCAAGGAAAAATTTTTCCGTCTCCTAGGAGAAAAATTCCCAATTCGCCCTTTGGGGCTTCGACTCTTGCATAAAGTTCTTGTTTCGATAATTCAAAAGTAGGAGAAGTTTTCTTACTAATGAAGCGATATTCAAAATCATTCCATTGGGACTCCCGTACTTTATCAAAACATCGTATTTCTAAGTTTTCATAAGGGCCCCCCGGAATTCCTTCCAAAGCTTGTTGAATAATTTTGATAGATTCCTCAATTTCACTGATCCTTACTAAATAGCGAGCTAACGAATCTCCTTCTTTTTGCCATTGGACTTCCCAATCAAATTCGTCATAACACTCATAATGATCAACTTTACGAAGATCCCATTCTATTCCGGAAGCTCGCAGCATTGGGCCCGACAAACCCCAGTTTAGTGCTTCTTCTCCACGCACAATTCCTACTCCCTCAACACGTTCTAAAAAAATGGGATTGCGTGTAATAAGTTTTTGATATTCCGCAATTCCGGTTAAAAAATAGTCACAGAAATCACTGCATTTATCTATCCACCCATGCGGTAAATCAGCGGCAACTCCGCCGATACGAAAAAAATTATGCATTAATCTCATACCGGTAGCAGCTTCGAACAGATCATAGACTAATTCTCGTTCTCGGAAAATGTAAAAGAAGGGAGTTTGCGCACCAATATCTGCCATAAAAGGTCCAAGCCATAATAAATGCGAAGCTATACGACTTAATTCTAACATAATTACTCTGATATAACTGGCCCTTTTAGGTACTTGAATATTTCCTAAGTGTTCTGGTGCATTTACGGTTATGGCCTCGGTGAACATAGTAGCCAAATAATCCCAACGAGTTACATAAGGTAAATATTGTATAATTGTTCTATTTTCTGCAATTTTTTCCATCCCTCTGTGTAAATACCCCAATATTGGTTCACAATCAACAACATCTTCACCATCTAGGGTAATGATGAGTCGAAGAACGCCGTGCATTGATGGGTGGTGAGGTCCCATATTTACTACCATAAGTTCATTTCTTATAATTGGTACATTCATAGGTTGTTCCTTGATTCATTTTGCTAGGAATTGCAGAAAACAAAAAAAAATTCATCAAAATTCATGATCCAATAACTAATAAATTTAATGTAAGTTCTTGAAATTAACGAATTTTTGGTTCCCGAATATCCAGTCGATCGATTAATTCTTTATAACGTATTCCATTTTTTTTTGACAAATAAGCTAGCAGGCGTTGACGTTTTCCCAGAATTTTCTTTAGACCTCTCTGCGATAAATAATCTTTTCTGTGCAATTCCAAATGTGAAGTAAGTCTTCGGATTTGCTGAGTGAAATTAACTACTTGAAATTCAACGGATCCCTTGGTTTCATCTTTTTTTTCTTGTTTTGGGTAAATAACTGAGGACACAGAATTTTTTAGCATACAAGCAAATCTTCTCCAACTTTTTAAAATATGAATTTTATGGATCAGTAATAATAATGTTGGACATTTTAATCTGGTATATTTTTTTTCATTATGGGCTTTTTATTTTTAGTTGTATTAATATTAAAATTTGGAAAATCAAATAATTAATTACTAATCCAACTCCATTTCTTATTTGATTCATTCTATCGAAAACTATCCTATCATGCGTTTCATACATTTAGAATTGTGAATACATAGGTATTCTTAACATACTGAAAAAACTCCCAGTATTGGTATTAAACCAATAACGATTCATACAAACAAAATCTTCTAATTGACAAGTCGGCCAAAGAAAAAACTTTAATCTATCAAGATGGTTGCTTTCAAGCAAAACTGGAGTATAAATTTTTACATTTTTTCTATTGTAGAATACCAGATTTAGATCTATACTTTTGGTTTTTTTTGAATTGAAAGAAACAAGAATTCTTAACTCTTTTCGACGTCGCGGCGATAAAAGAGTTTCAAGAACAAGCAAACTATAATTTTTTCTGTCTAGATTGCCAACAATTTTTTGCCCTTTTGCACTGGATTTTGAAAAATCTATTTTTGCTCGATACCTTGGATTAATTTGATAATTCTTTTTCTTAACTAAGGAAATCCGTATGGTTTGATACATAAGAAATTGTCCAGGATTATTTATAAACATACGAACTGGTTCAATACAGAATACTCCCCTTTCCATCCATTCTGTAAGAAACTTATGACTCGGCATTATATCTAGATTTATTGTTCCTCTTTGAATAGCGGATAGAGCACTTTCTCTTGGATTGCGCAAGCTAAGCAAGAGACAATATACTTTGATATTTTTCATTAGTGTGAGATTGAAAAAAAAAGACCATCTCAATTGAACAAGCAAATGACTTGTTAGGAAAAAATCGAGGTCTTCTTCTGTATTGCTTTCATTTATACGTTTTTTTATATTTGATTCCACACTAGAGTCTAAAAAATCACCAGAGTCTGAAACATCTTGTTCTTGGTTTAAGAGAACGGATACAAGATTCCATTTTTGATTTAGAGTGATATTCTTTTTTTCACTCAAACTTTTCTTTTCATTCAAATTTAAAAGAAGTGATTTGATTGGTATGATCCATAATTTGAGTTTATATACATTATAAAGAAGTATTAATTCCGGTAAAAACCAAAGTTCTTCATTCAAAGTAGGAAATTCTTCATTCATTTCCAGCCAATCGAAAAACTGTTGAACCCTTGGATTGGTTTGCTGAGTTTGGTGAGTTGTCAAATCAAAAAGACCCCTCTTATTGATTTGTTCAATTAGTTGATAATTACTTATATTAGTATTCTTGGTAGTAGTCTGGATCCAGGCTTCAATATCGACCCTTTTTCGAAGACACAAATGTAAAATTCGGTAACAAAAAAAAGATTTATCCATATCTGTAATAACTTTTTTACCTAAAGAATTTTTACCCCCTAGGGTCGAAAGTTTTTTTTTATTTGTGTTGTAATTATAGGATATTTTTTGGTTCTTGTTTACTTGTGATGGTAAAACAAAAATATATGAGTGCTTCTTATTTTCATTTTCCGAATTAATAGATTTATATGATAAGAGATCATTTCGATAGTTTTTTTGAAAATTCCCTTTGTGGTTTGATAATGCATTTAATCCATAATCATTAATTTGATTTTCGTAACGAATTAATCCATCTTTTTCATATAACTCCCATTTTGATAAATACCTTTTTTCAGTTTGTCTTAGAGAGTGGCGATTTTCTTTTTTTTTCCATTTTTTTGGTATCAATCCAGACCATCTAATATGAGATATCTTAGATTGAGAATGATTCTGTAACGAGCCTTTCCATTGAGTTATTCCAGATGTAAGAACTTTCTTATCTGTTAATTCCGAATCAAATATTCCTTGTACTCCAAAATTATCCTTTAGTTTATCTTTAGTAAAAGGTGATGTTTCATGATATTGAAATGCAGATCTTTCTTTTAAGTTGTATAAGTTAAAACTGCGGCTTTGTGGTACTTTATACTCTACATATGCTTGTGATAAAGAGGCTAAGTCAAAAAACAATTTTGAATTTTTATTACTAATATAAAAACAAGACTGTTTAAAGTTTCTAAAGTCAATTTTTTGTTCTTTTTTGTTTGCTTCATTATTGTAATTGTACTTATCCATTTGCATTTTTGTTTTTTTTGATTCAAAATTAACAAAAAGTTGTCCTTTGATCCTTATTTTATTAATAACTAGGAGCATATAAATGTATATTCTTACAATAAAAAATTGTATAAAATACTGCGAGTTAAATATTAATCGAGTAATTTGTTTTTTTACTATTTGACAACTAGTTTTTATTTTTTTTAATTCTAATCTTTTTACGACATGCCATTTTTTGTTAACCCTATTAGTTATTTCAGGAGTTCTGAAATTTTTTTTCTTCTCGTTTATTCGTTTTTCTAGTTGATTCCTGATTGTGCTTGTTCGAATAGTTAGACCTTGCATTTTTTTTTCTGTTAGCGAATGGTTTGTCCAATTTTTAGATCGACTGGTTGGAATGGGCGATTCGTGAATTATCTGATTATTGTTTATCAAATCTTTTTCATTTTCAATTTCACCCCGTTTATTTAGTTCACTCAATCCAAATAAAATTCTTTTATTTTTTTTTGAGACGCCGTTTATTAGTCGGTTTAGAACTAAACCACTTTTGTTAATCCAATTTTTTATTTCTTTTAACATTTTAAAAAAAAAATAAATTTTTCTTTTCAATTTTTTTGTTTTTTTTATGAGTTCTTTCAAAATGGGTATAAAAAAGGAAGGTTGATTTTGGGGTGAACCAAAAGGCTGTTTGGTTGGCTTCCCCCAAACAGTTAAAAAAAGAATTTTCTTTTTTTCTTCTTTTTTCATTTTCAATTGATCCATTTGAGGGAATTTGGGTTTCGATCTATGCCAAGGTTTCAGATAGAACGGAGATAGGATCTTTATCTGAATACCTTCACTTAACCAATTTTTTGGCAAATCTTTTTCGGATAGTTGAACACCACTATAAGTGCATTTAACATGCGTTTCCTTAGTCCAATTTTCAAAATCCTCCGACCATTCGGGCAATTGTAAAAATAGGATACGGCCAATATTTTTAGCTATTATCAACGAGGGTAATATAATATATTTCCTAAGAGTTGATTTTATTAGTAATATACAACTCCTTGTTACTTGAGCAGTTAGAATACCCTTGGGAGGTTCTGCTGCTAGTTCGATCCCCATTGTTGCTTCTCTTTTATACTTCTCATTTTTCGCCTTTTTTTCTAAAAGTTCAAATTCGTTAGTTTTTTTCATCCAATTTTTGAAAATGAGTTTTATCAGTCCAAAGATATCAAAATACGAAAGGATTGATTTATCGAGTGTATACAAAAAAAGTGGGGAATGTACATTTGCTTGAGCTAGTCTTAAAATCGGTATTTTACGCCTTTGAGCGCGTATAGATCCCATGATTATATTTCGACGAAAATCTGATTGTTGTGAATAATGCATCAAATAAAATTGCTCTGGTTGGTAATCGTAATTAGTATAACTGGGCTTATTTATAGTAAAAACTACCCCAAATCTGGATTTTCCTGACCGCATTCCAGGGTCGTCTAATACGGTTGCTTCGTATTCTCTTTCTTGTCGTTCAAACTCATCAATTAATTTGTATGACCGTCGATGTATTTTTTTACTAATTTCCTTTATTCCCACGGATAATGTTGTTCTTTTTTTATCAGATATATCCATTATATCTTCAAATTCTAGAAAATTATTAGCAAGAATAAAAGCATGTATTTTATTTATAAAAGGAGCCTCGGGCATTTTTTTTAGGAAACTTTCACTAAGGAATGGTAATGCAAATAGTATTTTTGTTGATCCACGATAGGGACCGTTTAAGAAGGGATCCTTTTTTGTTAGTAAATATTCTTTTTCATCAATACGCAATCTAGTTAATACATCTAGGCCAAGAGATCTTTTTTCTACAACTTCTAGTCGATTTAGAAATTCAGTTCTTAGTTTGTTTTTGTTTTGTTCATTTTTAGAAACCCATGAGTTTTTTAGTTCATCAAAGATTGAATCTACCGATCTGAAAAAATGTACCTTTCTTTCTAGCATTTCAAAAAAAGTTTTCAAACTGGGTGGGTAGGTAAACGAGATTCTTTTTTTTTTAGTATCTTGACAGGAAAAAAAAAAATATTGTGACATTTCATTTATTATACTGTTTTCAAATTTATTATTTTTTAAATATCGCAAGGGGCGTTTCCATCGTTTATAGTCGAACAGAAGAGTCACAAGAAAGATATTTTTTGTATGTACTAATTTCTTTTCTTTTTTTTTAAGTATTTCTAACTTCGAAGTTTCTTGATTCCCATACAGATAAGAAGTTTCATAAACTGGGCTATTTTGATAGCATGTCTCTTTAAAGTGAAAGTGGAACTCATCCTTTGTTTTTTCTTTTTCGTTCACTCGGATCTCTTCCGTTTCATCTTCATCGATTTTGTCCGGATCCTCCTTTTCTTCCGAAAAAAGGGAAGGAGAAGGATCTTCTTCGGTGGCTCCCTCTTGTTCCTCTTTAGTCCACTTCGTTTCGGAAGTTTTTTCTATTTCTACATCTGTTTCTTCTCTGCTTTCCTCCCTTTCTTCCGTTACTGAGGTTTCTTTGAGAACCATAGATGACGGTAT